CTAGATATTCCATAGTTAATTATCATGTAAATTTCCAATTCTTGGTGATTGAGACTCATGGTAAATACAGATTCATATTTAAGGATAGATATTACCCTCCCCTTTTTCCTTTCAAACAAATTCAAATGATTGAAGTTTTTCTATTTGGAATCGTTTTAGGTCTAATCCCTATTACTTTGGCTGGATTATTTGTAACGGCATATTTACAATACCGACGTGGTGATCAATTGGATCTTTGATTAATTATTTATTAATTAAAATCTCCTTTTTTCTTTTTTATTGACCTCATATTTTGTTGTTTTAGGATTAAAAAGGGAGATCCTATTCAGACTTTAGATTAGACTTTTATGCCATTATTTCCGTGTCATTCTCAAAATAAAAATAATGTAATCACGCTCTGTAGGATTTGAACCTACGACATCGGGTTTTGGAGACCCGCGTTCTACCGAACTGAACTAAGAGCGCTTTTTTTTTTCATAAAAAATTGATTTTATGTGATGCTAATACATCTTGCATATACTAACTCAAAAGCAATAGTTATCCATAGTTCATTCACTATGGATAACTATTGCTTTTGAGTTAGTATGTCCAATTGGGTTTGGAATCCATCTCAATTGATCTATTTTTTTGACTGATTGATCATATGATAACTAATAGTATGGGATAGGGATGACAGGATTTGAACCCGTGACATTTTGTACCCAAAACAAACGCGCTACCAAGCTGCGCTACATCCCTTTCCATGGGTTTCCAATTCCATTCTAAAGAATCTTTGTCTTGTTTTACACATTTTTTCGTTATATATATTATATAATATTATAAAAAAAAAATCCTTCTATTTTTTTTCCTATTCAAAAAATCTATTCTAGATATTATCAAAACAAATAATATAATAATTAAGATATATAAATAATTTTTTATATTATATATCGAATAAATTACAAATAAAAATACAAATTACAAGAAAAAACGAAGGAGGTTTTGAAATGCGAGATCTAAAAACATATCTCTCTGTGGCACCAGTGGCAAGTACTCTATGGTTCGCGGTTTTAGCAGGTCTCTTGATAGAAATCAATCGTTTATTCCCGGATGCATTGATCTTCCCCTTTTTTTCATTCTAGTTCTTCTTATTGGCACTGAAAGGTGTCAAGAAGATTAGATAGAGATCCTATATCTGTAATTAATTAATTCCTTTTTTTTCGAATAAGTTGGAAAGAAAGAGAAGGGTGGGTTTTACCTCAGTGAAACTCGGAATTTTTGCCAAGTTTCAATGGAATTGAATTATTTATTCAATTCCATTGCTAGAAATGGAATTGGAATACTAAGGTCAATAATATCATAGAAGATACTTAAATAATTGAAAAATGAAATAATGTACTGTGATTGTGATTCGAAACAAAAAAAAGGGGGTTCGAAATATTTTGATTATTTTTACTGGACTATAAAAAATTAATTGGAACAAAAGTTTTGATAATTTGATTTTGAATTATCAACTTATACTTTTTGCGTTCCTTTTTTATTCTTCCTTAAAATCGAAGAATAATTTGAATAAAAAACCAAAGGAGGTTCATGGCCAAGGGTAAAGATATCCGAATTACTGTTATTTTGGAATGTACCAATTGTGATAAAAATAAGGAATCAAGGGGGATTTCTAGATATATTACTCAAAAGAATCGACACAATACGCCTAATCGGTTGGAATTGAGAAAATTCTGTCCCTTTTGTTGCAAACATATGATTCACGCAGAAATAAAGAAATAGAGAAACTGGATTGCTTGTGTGTTACCCTTAAAGAAAGATGAAAAAGAATCTTTCAGATAGAAGATAAGATAGATTATAAATATAATTTAAAATTTTATAGTTATTATAGCATATATAAAATATTACCAAACATATATAAATTAAGAATATTAATATAAATAAATTTTTAAAAGGGATTTTCGGTATAGGAATAAAAAAACCATGGAAAAATCTAAGCGACTCTTTCTAAAATCTAAGAAATCTTTTCGTAGGAGTTTGTCCCCGATCCAATCGGGGGATCGAATTGATTATAAAAACATGAGTTTACTTTATAGATTTATTAGTCAACAAGGAAAAATATTATCTAGACGCGTGAATAGATTGACCTTAAAACAACAAAGATTAATTACGATTGCTATAAAACAAGCTCGTATTTTAGCTTTGTTACCTTTTGTAAATGTAAATTCATTACCTTTTGTTAAGAATGAAAAAAAAAAATTTGAAAAAAGCGACTCGACCACTAGAACTACCCCGACTGTTCTGAAAAAGAAAAAAAAATAGAGTTACTCTTCAATTGAATTCCATTTTTTTTCATTCTTAACTCAATGAAAATGTGGGTTGATATTTTTTTTGAAAACTACGAAAATCAAATTGGGTTTGTTGCGTTGTAAGAAAAAAGAGAATAGGTAAAGAAGAATAAATCTTTTTTTTGAGCGCGGTTGTTTATTTATTTTGAATTTTGATGAGTTTTTCATATGAATTCTATTTTATCATACAAATCACTTCTATTCTACCACCTTCCCGGAGTTGAGTCTCCGGGGAATTTTTAGTTTTTTTTTAGATCATTGGCAATCATAAAAAGACAATTCCCCTTTAATATAGCTATTTGTGAAACTATTTTACGATTAAGAAGTAATTGACTTTTGTACATATTAGATACTAAATTACTATAAATATAGTATATTTTTTTATCTTTATTCTGGCCAATTGTTGCATTTATTCGACTGATCCACAAACTGCGAAAATCCCTTTTTTTCCTATCTCTATCCCTATTAGCGGAAACCAAAGCTTTTATTTTCTGTTGTGACATAGTTCGAGTAAGTTTGGAATGAGCTCCGCGAAAGCTTGATGTAAATAGACGAATTTTTGTCCTTCGTTTTCGAGCGATATATCCTCGTTTAATTCTGGTCATTGAATAAATGAGACTTTGATGAATAACTCTTTGATTTTCAGTTATTCTTTTATCCTTCCTAGTATAATATAACAAAAAGGGATTTTTCCAGTGTATAAAATAATAATTCCAATGGCTTTTGCTACTCTAACCTTCCCAACCACGATTTTTTTCTTTTTTCTAAGCATTTCAAAATTTAACCTCGAAAGAATAAATTATATTGATACTAGGTATTAAATAAACCTAGTTAATTAAATAGAAATGGAGAAAGAAATGGTGGGTTCCATCGTTTCTATGATTACGTTTTAAACGGTGAGGTCCTCTCTATACACCGGAGCCGCTTACTTCATTGAATCTTCATTTCATCAATGTTATTGTTAACTTGTACAGTTCACACTCATGGGCTCTACCCATGAAATATCTAGTAATAGTTCTTTCACAAAGAAATCTAGCTATACAGTAACGGTATTTAAGTATGAAGATTAACTGGGTAGTTGACCCTCTTAGTCCGTTCTTGCAAAATTTAGGCCATAATTTTTCTTTATTTAAAATAGGATTTTTCCCGCTTAATGGATAACCTTTTGTTACCTATGGGAAAGTCTTTTTCATCTTAAATTGCAAATTAAAGTGATTCGGTTTGCACCAATCGAAACCATAAATTTTATAATATAAAAAGCTCTTCTTCTATTATATTGAAATTGAATATTAAAAGAATAGGTTTTTTTTTTAGTCTAAAAAAACGAGTCGCACATACACCCTAGTACATGTTCCTCGGCGCTGAGGGCATCCCCGAAGAGCGGGAGATTTTGTGACATTTCGGATTGGCTTTCTTGTGTTTCTAATAAGTTGTTTTATAGTTGGCATGGTGGTTCATATATATAATGATCTGGTTTAGATCAATCCTAACCCGATAATTATGAATTTTTTAGATTCTATAAAATATCTTTGGTATACGTAGCTAAGAATTTAAAAAAGGTAAAATGAGATCGTGTATTTATGAGAAATCCTTTATCCTCATTTTTTATTCAAAAAGAATCCGCGACCATATCAACAATTCCGTAGGCTTGGGCTTCTTCTGCTGACATAAAAAAATCCCTTTCCATGTCTTTGGCTATCTGCCATGAGGGTTTGCCTGTTCTTTGTGCATAAATCTGTGTAATAGTTTCGCGCATTTTCAGTAATTCATTGGCTTCCTGTATACATTCTACTGTTTGTCCCTCCTGAAAAGAACTAGCAGGTTGATGGATCATTACCCTGAGAATATAGAATATAACATGATAAGGGTTTCTTTCTCCTATCCTAATCTTGGATTGATTCATAGGCTAAGGGGTGTAAATAATAAATAATAAAAAACTAATAAAGATAAAATGTAAAGCCGTACAGGCAGGCATCTTGTTTCTTTTTTATATAGCATACGGCTCTACTAGCAAATATGAAATTAATTTTGATATTCCCTCGAAGCGAAGAAATTTCAAATAGACCTGGTCTATCAGACCCGGATCAGTAAATAATCCAAAAATCACCTTTTTTTTTTTAGAATCTTTTTTACTATGATGATTCCGTTGCTCTCTTATTTCGTCTAATCTGTTATTAAGCAATCCCAAAGTTTCTTTTTTGAAATAGTTCATTTAATAAAAATTCAAAGTTTTCTGGTGTGAAAACAAAAAAAAGATTGTGACACTAAAAAAGGCTCCTGATAGATCAGATAAAATGTTAAATACCCTTTTTTCATACTACTCTTTCGATATATAATCTAATGGTTTTGAAAAAAAAAAAATTATTTTTTTGCATATCGAACTCGAAGTGCCATGCTTTTTTTACTTAATATTGGTGTAGGCATAGTCTTCTTTTTTTTTTTTTTATAGAAATAAGAATCATTGGCGCCAAGCGTGAGGGAATGCTAGACGTTTGGTAATTTCTCCTCCTACCAAAAGAAGAGATGCCATTGAAGCGGCTAATCCTACGCATACTGTCTGTACTTCTGCTTCTACAAAATGCATAGCATCAAACATAGCCATTCCAGATATTACGTCTCCGCCCGGAGAGTTTATAAACAGATATAAATCTTTGGTCTTGTCCTCTAGACTCAGATATATCATCAGACCTACAAGTTGATTCGAGATTTCACTGTTTACCTCTTGACCTAAAAAAAGTAGTCTTTCTTGAAAAAGTCGATTATATAAGTCAATCCAAGATGCATCTTCATCCCCAGGAACTAAAAAAGGTACCTTTGGAACACCAACAGGCATAAAAGAAAAAGGATGAAGTTATCTATCTTACTTTGCTTTGGTGTGAGAACGTGAAACAGAATGAATTTATTTTGTTTTGTTTGCTAAAAATCATGAATAGCGGCTTGTATAAGAGCGTAAATAGGGGTAGGCCATCCGGTAACCAGACATGAAGAGGAAATTGGAATGAATATTTTCAAGTTTTGACGAATAGGTCGTTCTTGAATATGTCTGCATTCACTGATAGAAACACTCATATAAAAGAAAGTAAACCCCCACCACCATTGCGTATTGTTACTTATCGGGTATAGAATAGATCTGCTTCTTTTTGTTCCTACAAATGACTAGAATTGTTCCTTGTTCCATTTTTACTAAAAAACTAGAACAAATATGAATTCTTTATGCGAGATTATGCAAGATAATTTACCGAAAGGGGAGGGGTCCATTCCATAGCATAGTATAGTTTTTTACAGTGCAATAAAGTTACATAGTGTCTATTTTTTGTTGATATAAGAGGTATTTTCATGGGTTTGCCTTGGTATCGTGTTCATACCGTTGTATTAAATGATCCCGGCCGTTTACTTTCTGTCCATATAATGCATACAGCTCTAGTTGCTGGTTGGGCCGGTTCCATGGCTCTATATGAATTAGCAGTTTTTGATCCCTCTGACCCTGTTCTTGACCCAATGTGGAGACAGGGTATGTTCGTTATACCCTTCATGACTCGTTTAGGAATAACCAATTCCTGGGGTGGTTGGAATATCACAGGAGGGACTATAACGAATCCAGGTATTTGGAGTTACGAAGGTGTGGCCGCGGCACATATTGTGTTTTCGGGCTTGTGCTTTTTGGCGGCTATCTGGCATTGGGTCTATTGGGATCTAGAAATCTTTTGTGATGCACGTACTGGAAAACCTTCGTTGGATTTGCCAAAAATCTTTGGAATTCATTTATTTCTTGCAGGGGTGGCTTGTTTTGGTTTTGGCGCATTTCATGTAACAGGATTGTTTGGTCCTGGAATATGGGTGTCCGATCCTTATGGACTAACAGGAAGGGTACAATCCGTCAATCCCGCATGGGGTGTGGAAGGTTTTGATCCTTTTGTTCCGGGGGGAATAGCCTCTCACCATATTGCAGCAGGTACATTAGGCATATTAGCGGGTCTTTTCCATCTTAGTGTGCGTCCACCTCAACGTCTATACAAAGGATTGCGTATGGGAAATATTGAAACCGTCCTTTCCAGTAGTATCGCTGCTGTATTTTTTGCAGCTTTTGTTGTTGCTGGAACTATGTGGTATGGTTCAGCAACTACCCCGATTGAATTATTTGGTCCCACTCGTTATCAATGGGATCAGGGATACTTCCAGCAAGAAATATATCGAAGAGTTGGTGCTGGGCTAGCCGAAAATCAAAGTTTATCAGAAGCTTGGTCTAAAATTCCTGAAAAATTAGCTTTTTATGATTACATCGGGAATAATCCGGCAAAAGGGGGGTTGTTTAGAGCAGGCTCAATGGACAATGGCGATGGAATAGCCGTCGGTTGGTTAGGACATCCTATCTTTAGAGACAAAGAGGGGCGTGAACTTTTTGTACGTCGTATGCCTACTTTTTTTGAAACATTTCCGGTTGTTTTGGTAGATGGAGACGGAATTGTTAGAGCTGATGTTCCTTTTCGAAGGGCAGAGTCGAAGTATAGTGTCGAACAAGTAGGTGTAACTGTGGAATTCTATGGTGGCGAACTCAATGGAATCAGTTATAGTGATCCTGCTACTGTGAAAAAATATGCTAGACGTGCTCAATTGGGTGAAATTTTTGAATTAGATCGCGCCACTTTAAAATCAGATGGTGTTTTTCGTAGCAGTCCAAGGGGTTGGTTTACTTTTGGACATGCTTCGTTTGCTCTGCTCTTCTTTTTCGGGCACATTTGGCATGGTGCTAGAACCCTGTTCAGAGATGTTTTTGCTGGTATCGATCCAGATTTGGATGCTCAAGTAGAATTTGGAGCATTCCAAAAACTTGGAGATCCGAGCACAAAAAGACAGGTAGTCTGATAGAAAGAACATTCGTTTGTTCCTTTTTGATTCGACTTTTTTTTTTAATGATATTGATATAGGGGACTGAATCCATTTTTATTTGAATCATTGCAGTTTGTTTTATTTTATTCTTGTTCTTTCTTTATCCAGGAGATAATCCTCTAAAAACAGGTATGAAAGTTATAATTGTAAACCACGATCAAATCTATGGAAGCATTGGTTTATACATTCCTCTTAGTCTCGACTTTAGGAATCATTTTTTTCGCTATCTTTTTTCGAGAACCCCCTATAGTTCCAACTAAAAAGGTGAAATGATTTTTCATTATATCCATTGAAGTAATGAGCCCCAATATCGTAATATAGGAGCTCATTACTTCAACTAGTCCCCATGTTCTTCGAAAGGATCTCGTAGTTGTTGAGAGGGTTGCCCAAAAGCAGTATATAAGGCATACCCGGTAAAACTTACAATTAAACCAGATATAGAGATGGCAATTAGGGTTGCTGTTTCCATTATTATATAATATCAAGACCAAAATGGATCTAGATCTATAGGGTAAGATCCTTTATTTACAGCGGAATGGTATACAAAGTCAACAAATCTCAATGAATAAAAAGTAGGATTTATGGCTACACAAACCGTTGAGGGTAGTTCTAGATCTGGTCCAAGACGAACTGTTGTAGGGGATTTATTGAAACCATTGAATTCAGAATATGGTAAAGTAGCTCCTGGATGGGGAACTACTCCTTTTATGGGTGTTGCAATGGCTCTATTTGCGGTATTTCTCTCGATTATTTTAGAGATTTATAATTCGTCCATTTTACTGGACCAAATTGCTAAGAATTAGATTCACAAGAACCAACTAATTAGTTTTTTTTTGAAGAGAAGGTAAAGTTTTGCATTTAAGTCTTTGATTTGGTAGTTCGACCGTGAAACTTCTTTTTTCTGTATTTCCGGAATATGAGTGTGTGACTTGTTATAAAGGATCCCATTGAAAATACAGAACATAAAAAGGATCCAATCCATCATCTTGATAGAGATGGCTTTACCCCGTCAGATATTTATTCTAGTATCTGGAACACGGAATATAGAAAATAGATTCTGAAGTATTAGAACTATGATTCATACTTATATAAAATTTCTATTTAAACCTCGCAACCGGACTAAAAAAATTGAAAGAATTCTAAGAATAAAACGAACGATTTTTATTCTTTTAAATTGCCCCCGCTTATATTTATTTATTTTGATAAAAGGGCAAAACAAAAGTTTCTTTGAATTTTTTTCATTATATCTATTCACTGTCATTGAATAAGTGATGATCCAGCAGTTCTTACTCAGGGAATTTTTGGACTTCTATTAAAGGTTTTTTTGAAAATCATCGTGGTTCTGGTATGAATCTGAGGTTTTTTAATTGATTCATAGGGTCTTAACAAGAAAATTCCTATCAATAATAATCAAAAAACAACAAACAGTAAAATAAAAATCGCATTACATACACAAAAAAATGAAGTAAATAATAGAATATTCAAGAGGCCTAGAAGAATCAAGAGAAAAGACGAGTGAGCCAACTTGAGATTTTGGCATTATAACTAAAAAAAATTTCGTATTTCTATTTTTTTTTTCTTATCTTCCTTCAAATTGGAATATTAGGATGAAATTAAGAAGTTTAAAACTGACACATATCCGTTTTCAAAATAACCAGTATTTTAGTATTTTTGTTTGAGCCGTACGAGATGAAATTCTCATATACGGTTCTCAGGGGGGTCCTTGGTTTACCTATCTCAATAAAGTCTATGATTGGTTCGAAGAACGTCTTGAGATTCAGGCGATTGCCGATGATATAACTAGTAAATACGTTCCTCCTCATGTCAATATATTTTATTGTTTAGGAGGAATTACACTTACTTGTTTTTTAGTCCAAGTAGCCACGGGGTTTGCTATGACTTTTTATTATCGTCCGACCGTTACAGAGGCTTTTGCCTCTGTTCAATATATAATGACTGAGGCTAACTTTGGTTGGTTAATCCGATCAGTTCATCGATGGTCGGCAAGTATGATGGTCTTAATGATGATCTTGCACGTATTTCGCGTGTATCTCACTGGTGGTTTTAAAAAACCTCGCGAATTAACTTGGGTTACGGGTGTAGTTTTGGGTGTATTAACTGCATCCTTTGGTGTAACTGGTTATTCCTTACCATGGGACCAAATAGGTTATTGGGCAGTAAAAATTGTAACAGGTGTACCCGACGCTATTCCTGTAATAGGATCGTCGGTGGTAGAGTTATTGCGCGGAAGCTCTAGTGTGGGACAATCTACCTTGACTCGTTTTTATAGTTTACATACTTTTGTATTACCTCTTCTTACTGCCGTATTCATGTTAATGCACTTTCTAATGATACGTAAGCAAGGCATATCAGGTCCTTTATAGACAATATGGATCATAGATATTTGTAATCAATCATGTATCATTTTGGGGAGGAGCAATAGTATTTCATTGCTACAAATATGGATTATTATTTTTTTTAATAAGACATGTATTTGGATATTTCCCTTCAACTTAACAAAAAAAAATTGGATTATTTATTTGATTTGACATATATGAATGAATAATTGAAGGGAACTCTCCGAAAAAAGAATGGATTATGGGAGTGTGTGACTTGAACTATTGATCGGGCCGTGCAGATATATGACTTTATCTTATCTGCCACATTTGCATTCAAAATTAAATGTGTCTTTGTTCGAACCACCGCGCAAGCCCCCTACGGAGGATAGGTGGGTTCGCTTGAAGAGAATCTTTTCTATGATCATACTCTATCACATCCTGCATGAA